TACCACTAAAGGGTTTAATCGCAAACTTGACAGATAACCCAGAAACTCTAAATTATCTTTAGATAGTTGATTTATATTGACCTTTTGCGATTGAAACCATACGGAAAAATAACATTGCCATAAATTAACAAAATAATATTTCCATTTATTCATCAGAAGCGGCGTGTCCTTTGTTGCCAGAAGGCATCTTCCGTGATATCTAACATAATGTATGAAAGGATCCTTGAGCAACCCTAGGATCGGCGGAAAATTATTAACAAAGACTTTTAAAAAATGTTGTATTTTTCCATAGAATAAAATTCGTTCAAAAAGGACTTCATAAGATGTCGATCGTAAATGCGAAGACCGTTTGCGTAGAAAAAAAAAGATGGATTCGTATTCACATACATGAGAATTATATAAGAACAAGAAAAATCTTGGATTCAAAAGCGATTTTTTTTTAATATAAAAATTCTTCCAATTGCAATACTCGTATAGACAGAACCGAAAAAAATGCAAAGAAGAGGCATCTTTTACCCGATAACGTAGGATTTGAACCAAGATTTCTAGATGGATGGGGTAAGGTATTAGTACATCCAACACATAATTAAAATGTGATAATTTGTCTTCTAAAAAGGGAAATATTGAATGAATTGATTGTAAATTATAAGATTTTTTTAATTGTTTTCCTTCGAAAGAGGATCCTAATCTTAGGGAAAATGGAATTTCTACAATCACTGCAAATAAAACGGATATCATTTGATAATAGAAAAGACTGGTATGCCCCAAAAAGTTTTTTTGGTTCAAATCCTTAGTGGGAATAATCAAACGATTCTGTTCATACATTCGCAAAATTAAGCGTTTCACAATTAGTGAACTATATTTTTTGTCATAATCCGCATTTTCCAAGAAAATAGAGCGATTTCTATTTAATCTATTTAAACCATGATCATAAGCAAGTACATAAATATACTCCCGAAAAAAAAGTGGATATAGAAAACTCTGTTGCCGAGCCCCATCGAACTCTAAATATCCTTGAAATTTCTCCATTTGGATTGAAATTCGATTTGAACTGAAGGTAAAGTCTTTATTTTCTTGAGTTCTGAAATGACACATAGTGCGATACAGTCAAAATAAGGTATTAGACTACGAAAGCAATAGATACCTCATAAACAGGTAGACTGCTAACCGGATTCTCTATCTTTAATAGGTTTCTGTTCGTTATATTTCTAGAATAACAAAACAAGATGATTAGAAATCCTTTATTTTTTTAACCTAATCGCTCTTTTGATTTTGGAAATATATATATATATTTTTTTATCAATATACTGCTTCTTTTACACATCCATCTCCAACCTAACCCAAATGGACTAGGGAAAAAATAATTAGGACTCATGAAAAAATTGATAATAACACGCAAGAAAAAAATCCCTTCCCATACCCGTATTAGGCACTAATCTATTTTTAACATTTAATTAGATCGGGTAATTTTTCAAATTACGAATGGAAGCTCGTTTCTTTTTTTTTTCCTGGAATCAGGAAAACTGGTTTTTTTATCCATCCATTTATATTTATTCACTCGACCAAAATTGGAATTCCGTTTTTTTTTGTTCGACATCGAAAACAAGGTTGTACCGATCAGGAAAGCAAAAAAAATGTTATCTGAATTCTCCCTTGATACGACATGCTATTTTTTCCATTCATTCCTTTCAGGATCAGTCGTGGTCTTACAAACTCTACCGCGGATCTGGACGAATCTTTTTCTTCATACAAATGTGTAAAAGATGCTAGTCGCACTTAAAAGCCGAGTACTCTACCGTTGAGTTAGCAACCCCAAAAACAAAAAAAGAAAGTACTGCAAATATGTAGATACAACCAGAATAAAGAAAAAAAAAGAAAAATCCAGTCATGTGTGCGTCAGGGATAAATGGATCCATTTATCTATGAGAGAATTATATTTGGTCCATACACTGTTGTCAATATGATTGTGAATTTTGAATATAGTGAAAAGAATAGAAAAAATCAATAAAAAAGCTTAACCCCTTGGTTTGTTAGTTCATACAATGAATGAAAACTAAGCCGGTTAGGGTAATCTCAAATCTTTTTATACTTTTTTAGAACCATTTTTTATGAATAATGAATAAATTATTCATACTAATAATATATATATTTGTTTTATTAATAATTAAATTAATATATTATTTTATATACAGTATTTTTTTCTATACAGTAAAATTGTTTATTTATACAAAAATGAGAATTTATATAATATAGATCAAAAATTATTTTCATAAATTTGTTTATGATTATAAAACATAGTAGTTGTTAGCAGGGTATTTTTTAGTATTCGTACCTTAGGAGGAATACTAATAATAAATGGAAATTATAATAAATAAAAAAAATATAATCAAAGCGAAAGAGGAGGAAAGAAAAGAGTAGATAAAATTTGATACCAAGCTAAGCTAAGCTATATACGAGTCTTTCACATCCTCTTTTTTAATTCAATTTCGTTTTATTAAGACTTAAATTCCGTAAAAATCCCTGCCTTCTTTGAAATATCATGAACTGTTCTTGTTGGTTGAGCGCCTTTTTTAAGAAAATCGAGAATAGCAGGAAGATTTAAATAAGTTTGATTTGTTATCGGATCATAAAAACCCACTTTGCGAAGATCTCTTCCTTCTCTTCGGGATCGAACATCAATTGCAACGATTCGATAAACGGCTCATTGGGATAGATGTATTATGAATAATACCCCCCCCTAGAAACGTATAAGAGGTTTTGGCCTCGTACGGCTCGAGAAAAAAATGCAATGAGTAGAAATTAACTCTCTGTCTAAAAATAAAATTCAAATATTAAATAGATTAATAAAAAAATTAAATAAATTAGCCAGTATTAAAACCCTCAATATTTTTTCAAGCATTCGTAACATTCGTACTCTCGTAACTCAAGTTAAATAACTCTCAAATATCTCAACAGAGAATCCTTAAGTACTTTTTTTATTGAGTAGTCTGTAACCCTTTTTTTGTTTGTCTCATTTTTTAGAATCACTTTTGATTCTTCATTCTGATCTAGTTGTTCAAACAATTGAAAACTGGATTTCCTTGTTTCAGGATTCTTTATCCTTACTTTGAATCTTTGGGTTTAGACATGACTTCGGTGATCTTGAATCGTTTTATTAAAAAAGGGCAGCAACAAGCCCCTTATTTTGTTTATGATTTCTTTTCTTTCTATCAAAGAATCATACAAACGCTTGATTCACGCATGAGAGACTTTTGATTCAAAGAATTTTACAATTTTAAGAAAATTCCCCCTTTTCCATTGTAAAATTGCTTGAAAGGGCTCTTTTTTTTTTTTCAATATAAAAATAAAAAGACTTACGAAGTTGTTCCAACTTATTGATTCGCACTAACCCTGGATCCTTACTCCTGCGAAAGGAATAAAAACTTTCTATTCTCCTCGAGCTCCATCCTGTACTCTTTTTTATATTCCAAAAAAGTGTAGGACTCTAGTAAAATAGAACACAAAATGTCGAGCCAAGAGCACCTCTATTGCTATATAAAAAGTGGCGGATCAAAAAATCCACAGCAGATCATGTCCTTCAATTCAAGTCGCACGTTGCTTTCTACCACATCGTTTTAAACGAAGTTTTACCATAACATTCCTCTAGTTTGTGTAATTGATTCAATTCTGGAATCATGAATAGTCATAGTTCAGTCAGTATATCGTAATCTATACTTTTTCTTTCTCTATGAATGGAATAGTGAATTTACGCGTAAAAGGTTCAGTCAGAATTCAACTGAATCCCATATTAGATTGTATATATGTAAAATCTAAATTTGAATAGAAATATATATTTCTATATATAAATATATATTTTTTTTATTCAAACTCTTACAACCTATGGTTCTACCTTACTTACCCGCATCACACACAAATTAAAAAGGCAAATCGATTTTTTGGAATTCGGTTGAAATGATAAAAAATAAGTTGATTCATTTCAATATTTTTTAAGAATAATTTGAAACAGAAAGAGAAAGATGGTGTACAAAGGCAATAGAAGATTGATTCCGTAATGACTGTACTCTGGGACGGAAGGATTCGAACCTCCGAATAGCGGGACCAAAACCCGTTGCCTTACCGCTTGGCTACGCCCCATTTCGATTTTTATTCAAGACTACTAAAAGAGTAATATTGCTATTGGTTGTTCGTCAATTGAATTTCAGCCCAAATGAAATATAGATTACATTGGTGCTAGAGTTTTGACACGTGTAGATACCAAATCAAACTTACTTTGATTGATCATTACATAGAATTCAATTAAGATATTGTATGAAAATATTATTTCTTTAATTCTCATAAGAGAATGAAAGGATTTTTGATTGAGTAAGTTCAACCAAGTCTTTTTAGACTATCTTTCTTTATTTTTTCCTTATATAAAAAATATATTAATAACTCAATCAAAATGAAATTATCCACAAGAACACCAATTTTTGTTATGCTTAATATATTTAATTTGATCTGTATTTGTTTTAATTCTGCCCTTTTTTCAAGCACTTTTTTAGTCGCCAAATTGCCGGAGGCCTACGCCTTTTTGAATCCAATCGTAGATATTATGCCCGTAATACCTCTTTTCTTTCTTCTCTTAGCCTTTGTTTGGCAAGCCGCTGTAAGTTTTCGCTGAAATTCTTAATACTGTCTTAAAAAAATTCACGATTTTTATTCTTCCAACAATTCAAAAGATCAAAAAAATTTTGACGTATAAACGAACTATCAATTCAAACATTGAATTTTTTTAGTAGCCATACTAAATCTGGATCATTCTATTTCCTCAATTTTCTCTTCTTTTCCCTAAATGAAAGAACCTACTTAGATTTGAGTTCACCAAAAAAAATATCTAGATATTGGTATGCAAATCTGTTTGAATATGAAAGACTCAACTATTATCTTATTACAAATGACTTTCCGAAACCTTTTTTTTTATTTATTATTTTTTTATAAAAAAATAAATCACTTGATTTATTGGTATCAAAATTAGATATTTGATATAAAAATAGAGAATCTATTCTCTTTTTTTTTTTTTTAGTAAGATCTTGGAGATTGTGTAATGCTTACTCTCAAACTTTTTGTATACACTGTAGTTATATTCTTTGTTTCTCTCTTCATATTTGGATTCCTATCTAATGATCCAGGACGTAATCCGGGACGTGAAGAATAAAAAAGAAAGGTTTTTTATTGCTTTATTTAATTAGTGGAAATGCTCGAATTTTATTAGGATTTTAGCTATTACACATCATCAAAAGGAGAAAGGGAAAGAGAGGGATTCGAACCCTCGGTACGATTAACTCGTACAATGGATTAGCAATCCAACGCTTTAGTCCACTCAGCCATCTCTCCTAATCGAAAAGGGATACTTATTACTTATTAGGTTCCATTAGACAAAAAAAGGCTTGAAAAAGAACCTTCTCCACTTTATTCTTAAAAAGCTTTCTTTTTTTGTATAGATTATTCTTTATATTATATATATTTTTTCATTTTCTATATTTTATTATATATATATATAATTTCTTTTTTATTATATAAAATAAAATAATATTTATCATCTATTTATATATATAATATAATATATATATTACTAATTATATAACTTTTTTTATAGAACTTTCTCATTAATTCTATTTACATAAAAAATTGAGATAAAGATTAGATAAAGAAAAGGTGCGAACTCGAAAGAGAAATAAATAAAACCACAATAATAGAAATAGAGAATCCTTTTTTTATTTTTTCTCGTCAAAACACAAGTAAAAGATCTTTTTTATTTTAATAGCCTGGCCTGGTCAGTCCCCAGCCGGGCCTTTTTTTGTTAAAGTTAAAAAGACTCATCCGATGGATTTTTCGACAAAAAAGATCTGAAATTGAAAAAAAAAAATGGAATCCGCTTTTACTAATTTGATTAAGTCTCCGCGTCGACGCTAGAATTTTCTAATTTTTTCAGATTTTTGTTATTACACCCCCGATTACTTTGTTCGACAAAAGGTCAATTTATATGCAATAATTGCATTGTAGCGGGTATAGTTTAGTGGTAAAAGTGTGATTCGTTCCTTCAATCCCTTTAATAGTTAAAGGGTCTCTCGGTTTGATTCATCTTCCGATCAAAAACTTTATTTCTTAAAAGGATTTAGTCCTTTCCCTTTCAATGAAAAATTCAAGGAAGATTATAGATTCTCGTAATTTGTATCCAAAGACTCTAAGCGATTGTAAATTTGGATTATGAAATTCCGAAACATAATTTTTGAATTGGATGACTATTTACAATTCAATAAGTATAACAAGAGGATCCATGGATAAAGCTAAAAAAGTTTCTTTCTAATCGTAACTAAATCTTCAATTCTATTCATTGTTTGGTATAGAAAAAATTGAAGCAAAATAGCTATTAAACGAGAACTTTGGTTTACTAAAGACATCGACATATTATATTGTTTTAGCTCGGTAGAAACAAAATACTTTTCCTAAGGATTCCGTTAAATAGAAATAAAGAACGAAGTAACTAGAAAGATTGTTCGAGTTCTCTTGATCTATCTTCTAGAAGGATCATCTAGAAAGCAAAATTTTCTGTGAAAGCACCCAGACGGAAAAAAAAGCTAACATAGATGTTATGGGTCGAATTTGGATTTCGTTCCCGTCTTATTTTATTTGGGAATTTCTCCATCCATCATAAAGGAGCCGAATGAAACCAAAGTTTCATGTTCGGTTTTGAATTAGAGACGTTAAAAATATAAAAATGATCAATCGACGTCGACTAAAACCCTTAGCCTTCCAAGCTAACGATGCGGGTTCGATTCCCGCTACCCGCTCTAAATTCTAAATTGCCCCTTTTTATTAGAGACAGTTTTCTCTATTAGAATTGTCTAATAGCAATTGTGTATTGAAGTGAATTCACTTCAATACACAATTGATAAAAAGATTTCGCGCATTCTTTTTTTTAACAATTGGAAAGTCAAAAAAAGCGAAAAGCGTCCATTGTCTAATGGATAGGACATAGGTCTTCTAAACCTTTGGTATAGGTTCAAATCCTATTGGACGCAATATCAATATATTTATATCTATATTGATATTTATCTATTATTTCCATTTCTATATATTATATATATATAATATATTTTGATTCTATTTAGAAAAAAGATAAGAAAGAAATAGAATCAGAAAGAAATTATGAATGCTTTAAGATTGAATATTAAACAGATATTAGTTATATACTTCTTTCTATTAATAGATATATACTTAACTTAATATACTTCTATTTATAGAATTTATTAAAAATTAAAGAATCAAATTGACTAAAGAATCAAAAATAAGAATGATCCATTTCGTTTCTTTTTTTATAATTTCTCTTGAAGTAGAAAACGTTCCAGTTGCTCTTGAATACCTTCTTTCAACAAGCTTTCTGCTTCGGCGGTTAATGTCTTGGTAGAGGATATGATTTCTTGGAACTGAGGTTTATTCGTTTTTAAGTAAGTGCGTAAC